CTCTGGTAGTGTTCCTGAATCTGAATCCAAATAATGACTCAGAGCACATGGAGCCATCTCTTTTTTTTTGCGGTCAAAAAATATGGCAGACTGGCGGATCTTTATATCCGTTAATGAAAGAGCCCAATGCACAAAAATGCATGTTGGGTTTTTAAAACAGCTCAGATCACTTTGATTAGAATCAGTTTGGTCTGTTTTACCGAGAAAGTCTACGGTTCGAGTCCGTATAGCCCTAGAACCCTATCCATTCCAAAATCCGAGTGAATTTTGGAAGTTACAATTCTAACACGAGTCCGTTTAAAAACGCCAATCGAATCTAATAATCCTTCATATGGGTAGAGGAATGACCAGCCATATTTCTGTCCAAGCTAAAGTTTGAAAAACGACTCTCTTTGGTACGTTTCATTGGAAAGATTGTCAACAATACAAAATAGGAATTTCTTCGTATACCTTTACCTAAACCTAGCAAAGGTAGTCTTCTCTTTCCGTATTCAATAAATCGAAATTCCTACCCATAATTCTACTTTATTCTACTTTACTGGTTAAATTAAGTAACAACCTCACAGGACAGAACAATGGGTTGCCCGGGATTCGAACCCGGAACTAGTCGGATGGAGTCGATAATGTTACCGGTTAAATAAGTAACAACCTCTCCCCAAGCCGTGCTTGCATTTTTCATTGCACACGGCTTTCCCTCTGTATACATCTACAATTCAGTTCCGTCATTAGACAAAAAGTGAAATACTTAGACCCTTCTTACCAAGTAAATTTCAGAATAGAAATAAGGAAAAATTTTGTGAGTTCTTCATTATTGCTATTTATTAGATTCAATTCGAATCAAAATTTCCATTTACGCCCTTTCATAACGAATCAGTCATGATTGGCCAAATCATTGATACAAATAATATCCAAATACCAAACCCTTTTTTGATGGAACCTCCGCGAAATAAAAGAAGCTCTTGGAAAGGTCAAGGAAAGAACTTGTTCTTCCGCCGTAAAGAATTCTTCGAATAATTCCGATCCGAATCTTTTCAAAAAAGCCCGTACAGTACTTTTGTGTTTACGAGCTAAAGTTCTAGCACAAGAAAGTTGAAGTATATACTTTATTCGCGACAAAGTTTTTTTTTTGGAAGACCCGCTATAATAATGAGAAAGATTTCTGGATATACGCCCGAATCGGTCAATAATCTCAGAATCTGATAAATCGATCCAAATGGCCTTACTAATAGGATGTCCTAATATATTACAAAATTTGGCTTTAGCCAAGGATGAAATCAGGGGAATCATTGGAAGAATAGTATCAAACTTCTTAATAGCATGATCGATTACAAATAAAGTTTCTAACATTTGATTACGTATCGTTGAAGTCTTTCGCCGCACACTGGAAAAATAACCGAGAAAGTCAAGGGAATGGTTTGCTAATCGGGTTATATGGATTCTTCGTGGTTGAGACCAAAGGTCAAAATAAGATTGCCAGAAATTGACAAAGTAATATTTCCATTTATGCATCAAAAGAGACGTACCTTTTGAAGCGAGAATTGCTTTGCCTTGATACCTAACATAATGCATGAAAGAGTCCTTGAACACCCATAGATTGGCTTCAAAAGCCCCGGCCAAGGTTTCTATAAGATGCTCTATTTTTCCATAGAAATAGATTCGTTCAAGAAGCGCTCTAAAAGATGTTGATCGTAAATGAAAAGATTGGTTACGAAGAAAGACAAAGACGGATTCGTATTCATATACACGAAAATTATATAGGAAGAAGAAGAATCTTTGATTTCTTTCTGAAAAAGAAGGACTGACTTTCTGTGAAGTAAGAAGACTATTCCAATTATGAAACTCGTGGAGAAAGACTCTTAATAAATGCAAAGACGAAGCATCTTTTAGCCAGTAGCGAAGAGCTTGCACCACGATTTCGAGATGGATTGGGTAAGGTAGTAGGATATCGAACACATAATTTAAATGTGAAATTTTGTCCTCTAAAAAAGAAAAAATGGAATGAATTGAGCGTAAATTAGCGGATTTGACTACCTCTTTCCCTTTCGTTTGGCGCTTTTCTAGGGAAGATAGGAATCGGAGTGAAAATGGAATTTCCATAATGACCGAAAATCCCTCGGATATCATTTGAAAATCAAAATTCTTATTGCGCCCCCAAAGTGGATTTTTTTTAGAATCATTCAGAGAAAGAATCCAAAAATTTGGGTCATACATTCGAGTAATTAAACGTTTCACAATGAGTAAGCTGAATTTATTGTCATAACCTGCATTTTTCAACAAAATGCATCTTGGTAAACCATGATCATGAGCAAGTGCATAAATATACTCTTGAAAAATAAGTGGATATAAGAAGTCGTATTGTTGAAATCTATCGAGCTCTAAAGAGCTTTGAAATTCCTCCATTTTGAATGCTATTTGAACCAAAGGTAGAGGATTTTGGGAGTTATCAAATGATACAGAGTGCGATACAGTCAAAACAAGGTATTTTTCGAGTAAGATTAAGGAAGCAATACCTCGGATACAGGTAAACTTATCAACGGATTCTCGATCCTCTCTTTTGCCATTTTCTTGAAGTCGTTTATATTCGTTCTAGGATAACAAGATGTTTAGAAATCCTTTATTTTTTCAACCCAATCGCTCTTTTGATTTTGGAAATTTTGTTATCAATCTACTCTTTCTTATACGCACACAGCTCCATTCTGGAATGGAGAATGCTAATATTTAGGATTCATGAAAAAATAAAGAATCCGCTTCTCGGATAAGCCCTTACCCGTATTCAGGCACTAATATATTTTTAACGTCTAATTAGATCGGGTAATCATTCAAATTAAGAATAGGAGCTCGTTGCTTTTTCGTTCCTTATAATTTCATTAAATTAATTGAAGCCAGAGGGCTCTATCCATTTATTCATTCGACCCAACTTGAAATTGAATCCATTTGACTCCCTTCCAATAAGTTAAACAAAGTTTTGTCCCGATCGGGAAAGAAGAAAAGATTCTCAGAACTCTTGGTTGCTACGACATGCTATTTTTTCCATTCATTCCCTTTTAGGATCAGTCGTGGTCTTCCAAACTTTACCGATGGTATGGATGAATTCATCGCTTCATCTAAATGTGTAAAAGATCCGAGTCGCACTTAAAAGCCGAGTACTCTACCGTTGAGTTAGCAACCCGAATAGAAGAAAAAAGTATGTAGATATAATCAAAATGAAAAAAATGATTAGACGAGCGAATCAAAGCATAAAAACCCATTTTCGAATCGATTAAGAACAGAAAACGTAATAACTCATATGAAAATACAAGAAATTTTCCGATAAAAGAAAAACCAGAAATAATGATAGATCCTTCTTTATGTCATTGTTATTCACGTTTTCAAGCAAAAATGCGTCTATCAAAGCGCATCCAACGAACCCCTTATTTTGACTAAAGTAAGGCAAAAACCAAACCAATGGGACGGAAATAAAGAGATCCCGTTATAAAAAAAGAGATCCCTTTATCACGCTGCATTATATTTCGTCAATGCATTGTTGTCAATATAAAGGTTAAGAAAAGGATATAATGAAAAAAGATAAGAAATTCGGTTGAAAAATATTCCAAAAATAAGGACTTGAGTTAGATTGGCACTCCATAGATACAAAAAAGTTTAGCTAGGGGAAGAAAAAATAAGAAGTCGAAAAAAATCTCGAATTTAGTCAATAAATAAACAAAATAGAGAAAAGTTCTAGAAAGGGGTAGCATATACCCCCTTATTTCCTTAAATTAATTCAATTTTATTTGATTGGGGCAAAGTTCGTTAAAAACCTCCGACTGCTTTAAAATGTCCCGAACAGTTTCTGTAGGCTGAGCACCCCTTTCAAGAAAATATAGAATAGCAGGAACGTTTAAATACGTTTGATTCTTTATCGGATCATAAAAACCCACTTTCCGAAGATCTCTTCCTTCTCTTCGGGAGCGAACATCAATTGCAACGATTCGATAAGTCGCACGTTGCTTTCTACCACAGCGTTTTAAACGAAGTTTAACCATAACATTCCTCTAATTTGGATATGGAACTGATTCAATTATGGAATCATGACTAGTCATTGGTTCAGTCGGTACATAGACATAATAATGTCTGTTTTTCCGAATAAATCTTTGACTGGAAGATTTTTTCTCTGAACCATAGGATTGATTCGTTTAGAGAATCATTTTATCAATCCTCGGGACTTAGCCTTTGCAACCGCAGTAACGCTCCGTGCCAAAATCCAAGGTTCCAAGCATTGAGCTCGTTTTGTGCGGCCTCCTTTAGGAGGGATTTTATGGTCCCTTGGAAGGCCTCCAGCGCCTTACGATTTTTTGAGAGGCGCGGGAGCTTTTGATTGATCCACCTTTCACCTGCCCCACTTCCCGATTGGAAGGCTTCCAAAAAAATCTTACAAGTCTCGCAATGACCCTTATTGTACGAGTGCTTGTACCCATGGCATTTTTTGCCGTGGGGACACGTGAGCGCCGGTTCGTGCTTTTTCCGAGCAGAAAGAAATTTTCGCCCAGTTTCGTCTGTTTGTGGAAAAAGACTTTCCTTTTCCAACTCGGGAAACCTCTTCCCATTTATCCCGTCCCCCCCTTTTTTTTTACTCTTTTTCTTTTTAGGGTTATAGTGCGAACTATAATAATCTTTCGGACTATTATAGTTCGCACTATTATAGCAATCTTTCGGACGATTTGCCGAAAGATAGGTACTACAGTAGTAACAAGGGCACTTAGGCCCCACGTCTTTCTTCTCAGATGAATTCATAGCCCTCCTTTTTTTTAATAAATATAAATACCTCAAAAATAAATAATGAATAGAAAATATCCATTATATCAATGAAAAATTGGGACGATTTGCACAAATTGCGGAAAGAATTACTTATCGACGTCGAAAAGGCCTTTGGGACGAAAGGGATCGAACCTTCGATTACCGGGACCAAAACCCGTCGCCTTACCACTCGGCTACGCCCCATTGTCCCATCGATTTTATGATTC